TCGACTTGCACGTTCTATACGAAATGAAATGTCACAATATTTTTTTTATACATGTTTAAGTGATGGAAAACAAACAATATCTTTTACATATCCACCTAGTTTATTGATTTTTTCAAAAATGATAGAACGTAAAATTTCTTTGTACACGACAGAAAAATTTATCCATGAAGACCTATATAATTATTGGGTTTCTACCAATGAGCAAAAAAAGTACAACTTGAGTAATGAATTAATAAGTAGAATAAAAATTATAGAAAAAGAAAAAGTATCTCTTACTCTAGATATACTAGAAAAAAGGACCAGATTATGCAATGATGAGAATAAACAAGAATACTTGCCAAAAGCATATGATCCTCTTTTGAATGGCGCATATCGTGGAAAAATAAACAAATTCTATTCACATACAACCATGAATCATTTAATTACTTCGAAAGAAAATTCCACGAAAATAGTTTGGATAAATAAGCTTCATGGGCTATTTTCGATTTCTAATAATTACCAAGAATTTGAACATGAAAAAAATCCACTTAATGAAAAATCACCATGGAATTATATTATTAATTCGTTAACGTCAATTGATCAATTATCTTTTGAGTACATACCCAATTCTCATTTGAAAAAATCTTCTTTATTGGAAGAAGAAATAAAAAGAAATTCAGAAAATAAAGCAAAATCTTTGAAATCCGTATTCGATATAATTACAACCAATGGAGAAGAAATCATTGAAGAAGGAGAAGAAATCCTTAAAGAAAAAATCATTCAAAAAATTCCTCAACGGTTATACAAACTAACTGAAGAGTTAGAAGCACTAGCACAGGATGAAGATGAAGAAGATGAACATGAGCAACTAATGAAACAAGATCAGGAAATTCGTACAAGAAAAGCCAGACGAGTGGTGATTTATACTGACTACAGCGTGAATCCCGAGACTAACGATGATGAAATAAACGAGTTGGCTTTGATACGTTACTCACAACAACCTGATTTTCGTCGAGGTCTAATCAAAGGATCCTTACGCGCTCAAAGACGTAAAACAGTTATTTGGAACACATTCCAAGCATATGTAAATTCTCCGCTTTTTTTTGATCGAGTAGAAAACATATTTTTTTTTTCTCTTTTAAACAAGATCGATCAAAATATTAAGTCTATTTTTAGGAATTTTACGAAGAAAAAACCAAAAACGGAATTAAAAATTGACGATTTTGAGAAAGAAAAGATGAAGAAAACTCTGAAGGCTCTCGATGAAAACGAGAAGAAGAGAGAAGAAGAAAATGAACGAATGGCAATAGCAGAAATTTGGGATAGCGTTATATTTGCTCAAGCAATAAGAAGTTTGATACTCCTGATCCACGCTTTTCTTAGAAAAAACATTATATTGCCTTCATTGATAATAGCTAAAAATGTTGGACGTATGTTATTATTCCAATACCCCGAGTGGTATGAGGATTTTAAGGACTGGAAGAGTGAAATGCATGTTAAATGTACGTATAATGGTATTCCACTATCAGAAACAGAATTTCCTCAAGATTGGTTAACAGATGGTCTTCAGGTAAAAATTCTATTTCCTTTCCGTTTAAAACCTTGGCGAAGATCTAAACTACGATCTCATCATGGAGATCCAATGAAAAAAAAAGTAAAACAAGAAAATTCTAGTTTTTTAACAGTTTGGGGAACGGAAACAGAACTTCCTTTTGGTCCTGCCCGAACCCTACCTTCTTTTTTTGAACCCATATATAAAGAACTAAAAAAAAATATTCGAAAAGTGAAAAAGAATTATTTTCTACCTCTAAAAGTAAAAGTTTCAAAACCATGGGTTATCCAAATTTTTCCAGTTCTAAAACGAATAATGAATAAACTTGAAAAAGTAAACCCAATTTATTTATTTGAATTCAAGAAGGTGAAAGTATATGAACCAAATGAAAATGCAAAAGATTCAAAAGATAATAATAAGATTATTCCTGAATCGACCATGCAAATTCAATCTATGAATTGGACAAATTTTTTATTCATAGAAAATGAAATGAAAGATCTTGCTGATAAGACAATCATAATCAGGAATCAAATAGAAGAAATCGCAAAAGAAAAGAAAAAAAAAGTTCCAGCCTATGATGATAAAAGACCAGAATTAAAGAAAGATATTTGGCGGATATTCAAAAGAATAAATACTCGATTAATATGCAAATCACATTATTTTATGAAATCTTTCATTGAAAAAATATACATGGATATCCTGCTATGTATGGTTAGCATTTCGAAGGTCAATGCACAACTTTCAACAAAAAAAATTATCAATGAATCCATTTACAACGATGAAAGAAATCAAGAAGGAATTGATGAAACAGATCAACATACAATGAACTTTATTTCGACTATAGAAAAAGAAAAGGACTTTTCTAATCCTAGTAATAATTCAAATACTTATTACGATTTATCTTCCTTGTCCCAAGCATATGTATTTTACAAAATATCACAAACCCAATTACTTAACAACCATCACTTTAGATCTGTACTTCAATATCGCGGTACCCATCCTTTTATTAAGGACAAGATAAAGTATTATTCTATAACCCGAGGAATATTTAACTCCAAATCAAGGTATAAGTATAAGAAAATAAAAAAGCCTGGAATGAATGAATGGAAAAACTGGTTAAAGGCTAATTATGCATACAATTTATCTCAGAGCAAATGGTCTCGATTAGTATTAGTAGCGAAAAAATGGCGAAAAAAAATCAATCAAAATTGTACGATTCACAATAAAGAATCAATGAAATTTTCTTCATATAAAAAAGAAAAAGACCGATCAATTCATTACAAAAAAGAAAATTTCTATACAGTGTATTTATGGCCGAATCAAAAAGAAAAATTAAAAAATAGAAAATTATTAAATATTAAAATTATTAAATATTAAATTAAAATAAATTATAAAAGAATAAAAAAATAAATAAAAATATTGATGCATAAAATAAATACAAAAATAGATAAGAAGAAATTCGTCCACCTCCCGTAGATTTAACTCCTTCCCCTATAAATAAACTTGCAACAACAACCCCATTGATAATTCCATCAATTATATTTCTATCAAAAAACTGAGTTAGTTTGGTTAATCCCCTTATACCCAAGGTAAAAACTCTAGTATAAAAAATATCTATATAACCACAATTGTAGGACCAATTGTATATTCTATTTTTTATTTTGTCCAAGAAAATTCTTTTAGGACCTCCTTTTATAAATGAATTAATGAATTCCAAATTTTTGAACAATGAATAAACAGACCCATATAAAACATATGCTATTAATAGTCCAAAAATAGCTATACTTACCGAAAAAATTGCATTTGTAAAAAATTCATACCAATCCACGGAATAACTCGCATTGGGATGTAAAAGATTTATCGATGGAGTTAACCATTTTGATAATATATCAAAATATATTATTCCATAATCAAAATGAATTCCTATTGTTCCAACAAACAAAGTAAATAGTACCAAAACAAACAGAGGAAATAGCATAGTATTGTCCGATTCGTGAGGATACATAGAAGTATAAGTGTACTTTTTTTCGAAAGAATATGGTCTTCTTTTTTTTAGATTACTAGATATTTTATATCTATCCTTTGAAAAAAAGAAGACCATATTTTCTATTTTTGATAAAAGAAAATTTCTATCAACTTTTTTTGGAACTTCTTTTCCCCATAAAGATATTGAATGGAACGAGCTATTATTGGTGCTACTGTAATTTTTACAATTTATGCGTAAATGCCCATCAAAAGTAAGTAAATACACGCGAAACATATAAAATGCAGTTAATCCTGCTGTGAAACAAGCTATTATTGCAAAAATTGGTGAATACAACCAACTCTCATTAAGAATTTCATCTTTGGACCAAAAACAAGCAAGAGGTGGAATACCACAAATAGAAAGTGTACCTAATAAAAAAGTAGTTCTTGTAATTGGAACATATCTTTTTAAACCGCCCATCAGAATCATATTCTGACTTTTATCTGGTGAATATCCAACAACAGGTTCCATTGAATGGATAATGGCTCCGGATCCCAAAAATAATAAAGCTTTAGAATAGGCGTGAGTAATCAAATGGAATAAAGCAGCTCGATAAGAACCTAGACCTAGAGCTAACATAATATAACCCAATTGAGACATTGTAGAATAGGCTAAACTTCTTTTTATATCTGTTTGAGCAAGAGCCAAGGTAGCTCCTAATAGTACTGTTATTACACCTATTAAAGAAATAATATTCATTATGTAAGGTATGGATATGAAAAGAGGAAGAAGTCGAGCTACAAGAAAAATTCCCGCTGCTACCATGGTAGCAGCGTGTATAAGAGCCGAGATAGGAGTAGGTCCTTCCATTGCATCAGGTAACCATACATGAAGGGGGAATTGCGCGGATTTAGCAACTGCACCGAGGAATAATAAAAAGGCACACAAAGTAGCAAATGAAGAACTGACCCCATTATTGTGTATCAAGTTGTTAGTTATTTCGAACAAATCCCGAAATTCAAAACTACCAGTTATCCAATAAAAACCTAAGATTCCTAATAATAAACCAAAATCCCCTACACGATTAGTTACAAAAGCTTTTTGACAAGCACTTGCTGCAGTCGGTCGTGTGAACCAAAATCCTATTAATAAATAAGAACACATTCCCACTAGTTCCCAAAAAACATAAATTTTTATCAAATTGGAACTGGTAACTAATCCCAACATAGAAGCATTGAAAAAACTCATATAAGCAAAAAATCTTAAATATCCTTGATCATGGGACATATAATTGTCACTATAAATAAGAACTATAATTCCAACAGTAGTAATTAGTATTAACATAATCGAACTAAGTGGATCGATTAAATATCCGAACTCTAAGGAAAAATCATTATTGATGGTCCAAGACCATAGATATTGATAGATGGAACTTCCATTTATTTCTTGAATAGATAAATTGGCTGAAAATACCATAGCTATACTTAAGAAAAAAATACTAGGAAAAGCCCATATACGACGAATATTTTTTGTTGCTGTCGGAATAAGTATAAGCCCAAATCCTATTGACATAGTAACTGGAAGTGGAAGAAAAGTTATTATCCATGCATATTGATATGTATGTTCCATAATAAAAAATGAAATTTTTAATCATTCTACTAAAACTGGAATAATACAATATTCCATCCTGGTAATTTATAGGCATATTATATAATATAGTATATTAAGGAAAAATGGTTATACCAAAAGGAATACTTAATTCGAATATAGATAGTACGATCCGTACTTTTAATTTAAATTAAAAAAATAAATAAGATTATTGTTATCGGGTAATCAAATATCTTAGTTAACAGATTAACTACTAATTCGAATTGTAATTTCAATTATGGGTATGGCATTCTTACCTTAATCAATTAATAAAAAACAATTTCCTTCCTTTCTTGTACTTGTATTTTTTTTTCTTAGCTATACCTTAGCTATATTATATATGTCATAGGGTATGTATACATATACATATGCGTAATTACTATGATCTATATTATATATATATATATATCATATATATGATTAAATTATTTATATTTTAAATATATTAATGTGTATGTTTCCATTTTTTAATTTTAATTTTATTATATGTTTATGTTTTCATAGGTTTTTTTTTAATGTGTTTGAAAAATTAAATGTTTTTTTACTATTTTACTACGGAATAAATATGGATAACGGCTAAAAGAAACAATTCATTTTGAACAATACATGTCTTTCACATACAATGATAAAAATAAGTAACCCTTTTTTTGAATGGCAGTCCCCAAAAAACGTACTTCTATGTCAAAAAAACGTATTCGTAAAAATATTTGGAAGAAAAAAGGAAATTTAGCTGCAGTAAAGGCTTTTTCTTTAGCAAAATCGGTTTCTACCGGACGTTCAAAAAGTTTTTTTGTACAACAAACAAATAATAAAGTCGTGGAATAATCGGAATTGACATACCCCGAAAAACGTCAAGTATTTTAAAATAAATGATTAACATTAATTAGTGTATTGAACTCCTCAATATCAAACAGGATCAGTTGGAACTAATTGCTGTGGTATATAAATATCGTATGTGGATGTGATATGTAGAATAAGGGTATGTATATTGGGTTTGGGGTTTTTTTGTATCTACTTTTCACAATAGAAATTTTTTTCTTTTTTTCTATTGTGAAAAGTAGAGTATGATCGTGATAGAAATACAAATTTTGTTGTTTTATTTGTTATATGGTTAACTAAAAACCTAATTAATTTGGTAAATCTTACCATTATTATATAATTATTATTTATATATAATTATATAATGAAAATATATAATGAAATATAATAATGAAAGATATTAATACTTTACTTTGATAATAATAAAATATTATCTAAATCGTTAGACAATGATAAATTCTTATGATTTAGTAATCAAATTGTTATACATAGAAAATCCTAGTTATTTAATTTTCTTCATTAAATAATACATTTTATTTTTTTCGTTTTGTTTGAATCTATAAAATAACATTGGATAAATAAAAACGAATCCAAAAAAATAAAAGTAACAATTCCCGGTTCTATAGCTCAGTCTAAAACTATGGAGTTTTAACTGCTTTTTTGAAAACTTAGTTTTTAGTATACCAAAGTTCATTATTAAAAATTAAAACCGAACTTACAACAATACGATACACGATACTAACTAAAGATTATTTTATTGTTTATTTAATAAAGATTCAAATTATCATATAAATTTCAATGAATAAAGATTCATCGATTCTAATGTTTTGTTTTATAAACTATATTGAATCCTTGAATCTCGACGATTCAACATAAATTTACTATTATTATTTCAAGTAAGCCGCCATGGTGAAATTGGTAGACACGCTGCTCTTAGGAAGCAGTGCTAGAGCATCTCGGTTCGAGTCCGAGTGGCGGCATCCTATCCTATCAAAAAAATCTTCTAAAATAGACACAATGGATCCTATACAATAGCTCCTATAATGTATTCAATTCTCGATTTCAATTCTCTTATGGAACTCCTTTTTATGATATTTACAATTTTAGAACATATATTGACTCATATCTCTTTTTCGATAATTTCAATTGTTATTACGATTTATTTGATGACCTTTTTTGTCCACGAAAGCGTAGGATTGCCTGATTCATCAGAAAAAGGAATGATAGCTACTTTTTTATCTATAACGGGATTATTGGTTTCTCGTTGGATTTCTTCGGGACATTTTCCCTTAAGTAATTTATACGAGTCATTAATTTTCCTTTCGTGTAGTTTATCCATTATTCATATCATTTACAAGATGGGGAATCATAAAAATGATTTAAACACAATAACTGCATCAAGTACCATTTTCACACAAGGCTTTGCCACGTCGGGTCTTTTAACTGAAATGCACCAATCTGTAATATTAGTACCTGCTCTACAATCTCAGTGGTTAATGATGCACGTAAGTATGATGTTATTAAGCTATGCCGCTCTTTTATGTGGATCATTATTCTCAGTGGCTCTTCTAGTCATTACATTTCGAAAAAACATCAATATTTTTTGTAATGGTAAAGTAAAAAATTTATTAATTAAGAAATTTATCTTTGGTAAGATTAACTATTGGAATGAAAAAAGAAGTGTTTATAAAAACACTTCTTTTCTTTCATTTCGAAATTATTATAAATATCAATTAACTCAACGTTTGGATTATTTGAGTTATCGTGTCATTAGTTTAGGGTTTACCTTTTTAACCATAGGAATTCTTTGTGGAGCAGTATGGGCTAATGAAGCATGGGGATCGTATTGGAGTTGGGACCCCAAGGAAACTTGGGCATTTATTACTTGGATCATATTCGCAATTTATTTACATACTAGAACTAGTACAAATCAAAGTTTGCAGGGTACAAATTCGGCACTTGTGGCTTCTATGGGATTCCTTATAATTTGGATATGCTATTTTGGAATCAATCTATTAGGGATAGGTCTACATAGTTATGGTTCATTCACATTAACATCTAAAATACTAAATAATTGAATAAACTACATAAAATAACGAGTACATATAAGAACAAAACATCATCCCATACCCATATTTATATATAAATATATAGTGAAAGTTCTTTCTTTGTGCAAGTTTTTTTAGAACCCTTTGAACCATTTCTGGTTCAAAGGGTTCTAAAAAAACTCGAAATGTATCTGATTAAAATTGAGATTTTTAATTCATTTAATTTTTTTGCATTGTTCGGCGTTTAAAAGCGGAAAATAAAAAGACAAAAAAATTCGATTTCCGTATTTTTAATGAAAGACTATCGATAAAAATAATTAGATAGTATAGCTTGTACCCTATCAACTGATAACGAGAGAATGAAATCGGGATAAATACCAGTCCCTAGTATAGGTAAAAAGATACAGATTGAAACAAATAGTTCTCGTGGTCCAGAATCCAAAAAATTAGAATTTGTAACATGAAATAACTTGTATCCATAGAACATCTGACGTAACATAGATAATAAATAAATAGGAGTTAATATCATTCCTATTGCCATTACAAAAGTAATTAGTATTTTTGACATTAAAAGAAATCTTTTACTAGTAATTATTCCAAAAAAAACTAATGATTCTGCAACAAAACCACTCATTCCCGGCAATGCAAGAGAAGCCATTGAAAAACTACTGAACATGGTAAAAAGTTTTGGCATTGGGATCGATACCCCACCCATTTCGTCGAGATAAACAAGACCCATTCTATCACAAGTCGTTCCCGTCAAGAAAAAAAGTGCAGCACCAATAAATCCATGAGAGAGTATTTGTAAAATAGCACCATTGAGCCCGATTCCGGTTATGGAACCAATTCCTATAATTGTAAAACCCATGTGAGATACAGAAGAATAGGCTATTCTCTTTTTCAAATTCCGTTGACCGAGAGAGGTCGAAGCTGCATAGATTATTTGAATAGTTCCTATTATTACCAACCAGGGAGAAAATATGGAATGAGCGTGGGATAATAATTCCATATTGATTCGAATAAGTCCATATGCTCCCATTTTTAATAAGATTCCAGCTAGAAGCATACATGTACTGTAATGTGCTTCTCCATGGGTATCGGGTAACCAAGTATGTAGAGGTATAATCGGCAATTTGACGGCATAAGCAATAAGGAATCCAAAATATAATATTATTTCCAATGCCACAGGATATGATTGATTAGCTAATTTTCCAAAATCTAATGTAGGTTCATTAGAACCATATAAACCCATACCCAGAACCCCTATTAAAAGAAAAATGGAGCCTCCCGCCGTGTACAAAATAAACTTTGTCGCCGAGTAGAGACGGTTCTTTCCTCCCCACATGGATAAAAGTAAATAAACAGGAATTAATTCTAACTCCCACATCATGAAAAAAAGTAAAAGGTCTCGAGAAGAAAATGGTCCTATTTGACCGCTGTACATTGCTAGCATGAGAAAATAGAACAATTGTGAATTTTTAGTAACTGGCCAAGCTGCTAAAGTAGCTAAACTGGTGATAAATCCTGTCAGTAAAATGGGTCCTATGGAAAGTCCATCGATTCCCAGTCTCCAGTGAAAATCAAAAATATCTATCCATTTAAAATCTTCTTCCAATTGGATTAATGGATCGTCCAATTGGAAATGATGACAGAAAACGTGGGTCATTAAAAGGAGTTCTAACAAGCAAATACCTATAGCATACCACCTGAACATCTTATTTCCTCTATAAGGAAGAAAAAAAATGCAAGAGCCGACGGATATCGGCAAAACAACAAGTATTGTTAACCAAGGAAAATTATTCGTGATAAAGACAAGATACGTTTTTGACCACAAAAGCCCGTACTTAATAAAATATATTATTCTATTCTGAATACGAGCTTTTGTCGGTAAAGAGGAATCAAATAATTAAAGTGTATTTTTTTTGTAACGTATCAATAAGATAGTCCCATGCTGCGAGTTGTTTCATGCCATAAATAGACACGGACACTCAAAAAATCCGTTGGACAAGCGGATTCACATCTCTTACAACCTACACAATCCTCGGTTCTTGGTGCGGAAGCAATTTGCTTAGCTTTACATCCGTCCCACGGTATCATTTCCAACACATCCGTAGGGCAAGCTCGTACACATTGAGTACACCCTATACATGTATCATAAATTTTTACTGAATGTGACATTGAATCTATAACAGCCCGGGTTTGAACATCAAAAATTTTCAATCTGGTATAGAAGTAGTAGTTATATTGTAGACACCAGACGAAGCAGTGGTTTACTAAAATTGGAAGAATCAATATTTTTCTAAATCTGCTTATAAGAAAAAGCCAAGAGACTTTAATTTTCGTTTCAAAAATTATAATCATACGAGTCGGGTGTGTGAATGAAAATGGTCCAACAAAATAAATTGATATTCAAATCAATATATAAATATCTAAAATTAAATCTAAATAAAATAGATTTAATTAAATTTATATTATTATAAATTAGTTTAGTATTAATTATACTTTACTAATCTAGTATCTAGTAAAATAGTCAAATTGAAATTCAATAGTCAATTTGATATTGAATCAAATTTCATATATGTATCAATATATATATCATATATACATAATAATATAAATATATAATTTAAATATTATAATATAATAAAATTATAAGATTAATATATACTATATATTTTACATGTTATATATACAAGTTATATATATATAATATATATTAATCTTATATTTTTCTTATTTTATTTATTTTTATTTAATTTTATTTATTATTTATATTATAATATATATATATTATTTTATATTTTATTTCTATATCTATAGATTATTCATCTAATTAATATAGAAATAAAATAACGAATTTTTTAGTATATGATCATGATAATTTTAATTAATTATTCAACAAATTCGATTGGTTGATACGCGTTGATTTTCTGTTTCGATGAATCGACGAAACAATAGCAAGTCCAATAGCAGCTTCTGCAGCTGCAACGGCTATAATAAATATTGAGAAAATGTTCCCTTTTAATTGTCGACTATCAAATATATCAGAAAATGTTACGAGATTAATATTAACCGAATTTAGTATAAGCTCAAGACACATAAGTGCTCTAACCATGTTTCGACTTGTGATCAATCCATAGAGACCAATAGCAAATAAATAGACACTCAAAAAAAGTACATGCTCGAACATCATTGACTAACTCCTTATCAATCTCGATTCATTTCAATATCAACAATTCAAGGGATTCAATTAACTAGAAGTTATAATTACAAAACAAAAGAAAGTAAACAAATTTAACTAAAATTATTAAACCTTTTGATTTTATTATATATTTAATTTCATATTTAAAATTTTTATAACTATAATTTTTTTTATTCTAACTATATTTATTATTGGCGAGCCATAGTAATTACACCTATCAAGGAAACTAAAAGAATTATTGAAATTAGTTCAAAGGGAAGATAAAAATCTGTCGATAAATGAATCCCAATTTGTTGAGCAGTACTTATTAGGTCCTGTTCTATAATCTGGTTTGATCTTGTAGTCCAAATAATTCCATACCATGATGTATCTGATATAATAGTAATCAGTGAAAAAAAAATACTTATACAAACCAGTGACGTGACTCCATCTCCAACGGTACAAAAATATGAATCATTAGAATATTCGGAACCATTCATGAACATTACCGCAAATATAATTAAAACATTTATGGCTCCCACATAAATAAGAAGCTGTGCAGCAGCCACAAAAAAGGAGTTCGATGAAATATAGAATAAAGATATACAAACAAGAACCAATCCCAACGAAAAAGCAGAATAAATAGGATTGGTAAGTAATACAACTCCCATACCCCCTAATAGAAGAACTGACCCCAGAAATGCTACAAGAATATCATGTGTTGGTCCTGGTAAATCCATTATGTATAAAATGTCCACAAAAAAAAAATAAGTCAAATCATGACTTTACTAAATAGTCAAGGAAAAAGATTTATCCAATTTATGATACCTTCCTAATTGAATTAAATCTTAATATGGATATAACTATATAGAATATATATAACTAGTTATCTATTATATATATAATAGATATAATTATAATTATTGGACTAATTACACTTACTTTTTTATCCAAAAGAAAAAACTTTAGAATTGTATATTTTGAAATTCTCGCGATAAATACGATAAATAAAATTTATTATTATAAATTATTATAATTAGTTTAAATAAAAGAATAATTCTCAAAAATAAATAAATAGTATCATATTTGTAGTTATTGACAAAAAAAGCTTTGATCCTTTATATCAAAAAAATTTTAGTAATTGGTAATCGTTCTTGAATCAAGGGATTTATCTTTATCGATTTTTATTTGAGTTGAATTCATAACTATTTGAATTGTATAATCTCCAATTACTGATATTGGTAACCGACCCAATGCAATTTGATTATAGTTCAATTCGTGACGATCATAAGTAGAAAGTTCATATTCTTCAGTCATTGATAAACAGTTTGTTGGACAATACTCGACACAGTTACCACAAAATATACAGACCCCAAAATCAATACTATAATTAAGTAATTGTTTCTTTTTCATATCTCTTTCCAATTTCCAATCAACAACAGGTAGATCTATTGGGCATACACGAACACATACTTCGCAAGCAATACACTTATCAAATTCAAAGTGAATTCGACCGCGAAAACGTTCTGACGTAATTGATTTTTCATAAGGATATTGAATAGTTACAGGTAAACGATTTGTGTGAGATAAGGTAATTATGAAACTTTGACCAATGTACCTTGTAGCCCGTATTGTTTGTTGACCATAATTCATGAACCCAGTCACCATTGGAAACATATTGTAGATATCCATGAATAAATTGATATTTCTTTCTCTTGTTTGAAAGGGGTTATGAATCTAGAATATTCTTATCGTATTCTATTATTTAATTTATAGTGAAACAAGTTGAGAAGAAGTTGTCAATAATAGATTACCCAAAGAAATAGGTAAAAGAAATTTCCATCCAAGATTTAATAACTGGTCCATTCTCATCCTGGGTAAAGTCCATCTTGTTGTGATAGAAATGAATATAAACAAATAAGCTTTAGCTAATGTAACAAGGATACCAATTGTCATTCCAAAGACTCCAGCTATTTTTTTTATTCCGAAAAGTTCAGGAACAGATATATATGGAATAGATAACTTCCACCCACCTAAGTAAAGAATCGTTACAAATAATGAAGAAACTAATAGATTTAGGTACGAAGCAAGATAAAATAAACCAAATCTGATACCTGAATATTCCGTTTGATAACCTGCTACTAATTCTTCTTCCGCTTCTGGTAAATCAAAGGGCAATCTCTCACATTCAGCTAGAGAAGAAATTATGAAAACCATAAATCCTATGGGCTGACGCCACAGATTCCACCCTCCAAAACCATATTTGGACTGTGTTTCAACTATATCAACTGTACTTGAACTATTAGATAATTATAGTCGATAAAAACAACACTGTTCCCATCGCTATTTCAAAACCGTACATGAGACCTCAGCCTCATACGGCTCCTCTATGGCCACAAATAAATGTAAGGACTGGTTCGGTCTTATCACTTCCTTTTGTTTTAGGGTAGAAAAAAAAAGATCTGTCGGAGAGTCCCAAATTAAACCAATGAAATTCCGTTCGCAAAAATAAGAAAAAAAAGGCTTCGGAATTCATCTCATCCCTTATAATCAAAGTATATTTTTCTTTGTTTTGTTCGGTAATAATTTAAACTATTTAATCAAATATTCGTTATATGAATAGAATAAAAAAAAAAAAAAATTAATAAAATAATTAGAGGAATTTTTCATAAATTAAATAATTATAAGAATTTCATCTATTTGGATGTATATGCATAGGAAAAAGAAAAAATAAAGATTTTTTTTTATTCATTCGAATATTATATTTCATTTCTTTTATTCCTGTTCTTCTATCTCAGAGGCGGGTACTTTGAAAAAATAAATAAAGGATTAATTCGTTCTGAATAGTTATTTTTTTTAATCAGTGAATAGGAATATTACTCTAGATCGGAATCATAGGAAAGTACCGCTTGATCATTTCTACCAATTTAAAGCCTCTATTATGATTCATTTTATGCAGAAATATCTTTTTTTTTTTTGATACCCTACCTTATATTATCTCCATTACTAATCTTTTGTGTACTTTTGTGTTCCTAATTGTCCACTGATTTTTGATTGATCTACGGCATGTTAATAAATACAAGACAGTAATGAAAACTCCATACAGTCGATCTTTTATACCCGCTTCAAGATATGATGACGAATCTCAATCTTGGGATAACCATTTTACACGGCTTATGTTTACTTCAATTTTATTCTTGTACATATGAAGTGAGATTTTATCTTCTTACTGCAAATTTCTAAGTTGTTTTGTTTCACTCATATAACTATTTGGTTTAACTCATTGACCTGAATCATGAATAAAAAAAAATATCCATTCAATTCATTCAACTTTTTTCCTAGAAGTAAAGGAAAGAAGTATAAATTTTATATTCAACGAATCACACGTAGAGATATTGATAATACACATAGAGTTAATGGTATTTCATAACTAATGGATTGAGCAGCAGCTCGCAGACCACCTGAAAAAGAATATTTATTATTCGATCCATACCCCGACATAAGAAGCCCAATAGGAGCAATACTTGAAATGGCGATCCATAAAGAAACACCTATACTGAGATCGGCTAAAACAAGGCGATACCCAAAAGGGATTACTAAATAATTTACTAGAATCGATATGACTACTATAGACGGTCCAATACTAAACAAACGAAGATCTCCTCTAGACGGGAGAAGATCTTCTTTTAAAAGTAGTTTAGTTCCATCTGCCAAAGCTTGAAGAATTCCCAAGGGGCCAGCATATTGAGGCCCAATACGTTGTTGTAGCGCTGCAGATATTTCTCTTTCCAACCACACAATTACTAGTACCCCTATTGTAATTCCCAATATAAGGATTAAAATGGGTACAAAAGTCCATATGAGCCCATGGACCTCTTTTAAGGATTCCGATGTAGAAAAAGAATTGATAGTTTGTACTTCTGTCGTATCAATTATCATTTCAACGATCAACTTCTCCCATAATGATATCTATACTACCTAGTATCGTCATGATATCAGCCAATTTCATTCTTTTAACTAGTTGAGGAAGAATTTGCAAATTTATGAAGCCGGGTGGACGAATTTTCCATCTCCAAGGGAAAATACTATTGTCTCCTATCAAATAAATTCCTAATTCCCCCTTTGGGGCTTCCACTCTTACGTAAAGTTCTTGTTTCGACAATTCAAAATTGGGTGAAGGTTTTTTACTAATAAATCTATATTCAAAATCATTCCATTCGGAATTTTTTGCTCTACCAAAGCGCCGGACTTCTAAATTTTCATAGGGTCCGCCAGGAATTCCTTCTAGGGCCTGTTGAATTATTTTTATGGATTCCCTCATTTCACCCATTCGTACTAAATAACGAGCTAATGAATCTCCTTCTTTTTGCCATTGGACTTCCCAATCGAATTCATTGTAACACTCATAATTATCAATTTTACGAAGATCCCATTGTATTCCAGAAGCTCGTAACATTGGTCCCGATAAACCCCAGTTTATCGCTTCCTCCCCACCAATAATGCCCACTCCTTCGACTCGCTCCAAAAAAATAGGATTTTGCGTAATAAGTTTTTGATATTCAAGAATCCCTGTTAAAAAATAATCACAAAAATCTAAACATTTATCTATCCAGCCATAAGGTAGATCGGCTGCTACGCCTCCGATGCGGAAATAATTATGCATCATTCGCATACCTGTGGCAGCTTCGAATAAATCATATATTAATTCCCTCTCTCTAAAAATATAAAAAAAGGGAGTCTGTGCACCGATATCTGCCATAAAAGGTCCAAGCCATAACAAATGAGAAGCTATACGACTCAGCTCCAGCATAATTACTCTGATATAGCTAGCCCTTTTAGGTACTTGAACATTTTCCAGTTGTTCTGGTGCATTTACCGTTATTGCCTCTGTGAACATAGTAGCTAAATAATCCCAACGTGTTACATAAGGCAAATATTGTATGATTGTTCGGTTTTCCGCTATTTTTTCCATACCCCTGTGTAAATAACCCAATATAGGTTCACAGTCAATAACATCTTCACCATCGAGAGTAACAATTAGTCGAAGAACACCATGCATTGATGGGTGGTGAGGACCCATATTAACGATCATGAAATCTTTTTTTTTAGTCGGTACAGTCATACCTTTTCTTCCTTAATTCATTATTTCACGAATTCCTCAAAAAGTAGATTCGTCCAAATGTAAAATCTTAAAATCTAATAATTACTAATTCAAAAATTCAAACAATGAAATTAACAATTTTTTGGTTCTCGAATATCCAATTCATCAATTAATTTCTTATAACGCACTCCATTTTTCTTTGACAAATAGGCCAGCATACGTCGACGTTTTCCCAGAATTTTTTGTAGACCCCTTTTTGATAAAAAATCTTTTTTGTGCAATTTCAAATGTGAAGTAAGTCTTCGTATCTTATTTGTGAAACTTAATACTTGAAATTCAACAGAACCTCTGTTTTCTTCTTTTTCTTCTTGTGAAATAAGTGAAATGAATGAATTTTTTATCATAAAAAAAAGTTTTTTTTCTTTCTTTTCCACGGATTTTTCCGATTATGAAAAAGAAAATAATATATATTATTTTTATTATTATTATAATAATAATAATGTTATTTCCATTTTTTTTAATCTAGTACACACAAAAATAAAAATTTATTCATTTCCAAATAGTTTTTTTATTTGATTCTATCCAAATCCAATTGAAAATTGGATTTGGATAGAAAAGGATAATACATTTACACATTTACCAAAGAGAATCTTTTTTTGCACCTAAAAAGATTCTGTGAATTTCTTTCTAGATTGAATTGATACACAAGTAAATACATATTATGTTATGTTTATGTACCAAAGTAGCAAAGTATAACATATATCCTTCACTTTTCATCTACGGAAAATGGCATGTGAATATTGACATGTGACATAAAGTATATCAAATATACTATTAGATAATTAGATAATTCTAAATCGTGTATACATGTGTATCCTTGACATACTGAAATTACTACTATTATTGGTATTAAACCAATAGCGATTCATACAAGCTAAATCTTCTAATCGGTAATTGGGCCAAAGAAACAACTTATATTTTATATTTGAATCTATATTAAGATTAAGACCTTTGTCTTCATTCAGAAATTGTGTGGAGTTTCTTATATTATTTTCATTGTAAAATATTTTATTTCTATTTACAACATCCCAATTAGGAGAGTTGAAACAAATTAGAATTCTCAATTCTCTACGACGTCTAGGAGATAGAATATTTTCAGGAACAAGGAGATCATAATAATCTGGATTCCCATTCACAAGCATATTTTCATGTTGTTCAGTAGATTTATTAAAATTCTTCTTATTGACATATTTTTTTTTTTTGTATTTTATATTTATTTGGTGATTACTCTTTTCGCCATCGATCAATGAAATACTTATGGTTTGATACATAATTAATTTTCCACCCGTTATAAAAGCTAAACGAGTTGATTCGATAATCAATATTCCTTTTTTTAAAAAGTCTGTAAGAGTTAGATTGTCCTTATTAAGGATTGCATCTAGATCCATCTCTTTTCTTCGAATTAAGGCTAGAGCTATAGAACTTGGATCCATCAATCTAAGTAAGAAACAATATGCCTTGATATTTCTTGTCATTTTATGATTAATGAAGTTGTTCCATCTTAATTGAACAATTAAATATTTATTTAGGAATAAATCTAGTTCTGATTCCTTGCTTTTCTTGCATCGTTTTTTCTTTTTACTTTCAGATCTCGCATAATCCTTTTGAGGAGGCTTTTTTTTGTTTTGTTTGCTTGGATCTGACACAAGATTTATCTTTTCTTCGTTATTTTCTTGGTTTTTTAATTTTATTAAAATAGAATCTTTGACACTTTTATTTTGACTAATTTTTTTTTTTTCATCTAAATTCTGATTGGAAAGAAGTAATTTGATTGGGATGATCCACGGTTTAATCTTATATGCCTTATGTGTATCAAAAGGAAATCTGAATTCCGGGAAGAACCAAAGTTTCAGATTTGATTTTTTTTTTTTACAAAAAACTCTTTCCCTTTTTCGATTCATTCCCATCCAATCAAAAAAGTTTTTTTGATTGGAGTTGTTTTTTTTGTATAGATTTGTTTCTTTTTCTTGATGTTTTGAAAGAAAAAAAAGATCTTTTTTTTTCAATTTTTTTATATTAATATTTTTTTTTTTTTTAGTCTTAGCATTTTTTTCAAGTTTGGCACCGATATGTACATTTGTAAAGTCGATAATATCGATATCGTTTACATCAATAGTGTTTTTCGGGTAAAAATGTAGAATTCTACAATCAAAATATTTCCTATTCAGATTTTTATGCTTATTAAAAACATAATTTTTTTCTATGGAATTATCAATTCCATAAAACAATTCGGGTTTATGTATGTTGAAATTATATGGAATTTTTTGGTTCCTTTTTAGTTGTAATTTTGGTTTATAAATAGAGGAATCTTTACTATCCCCATAATATATATATTTATGTGATAAAAGATCATATACATATTGCTTTTTTAATTTTTCTTTTTGATTCGGCCATAAATACACTGTATAGAAATTTTCTTTTTTGTAATGAATTGATCGGTCTTTTTCTTTTTTATATGAAGAAAATTTCATTGATTCTTTATTGTGAATCGTACAATTTTGATTGATTTTTTTTCGCCATTTTTTCGCTACTAATACTAATCGAGACCATTTGCTCTGAGATAAATTGTATGCATAATTAGCCTTTAACCAGTTTTTCCATTCATTCATTCCAGGCTTTTTTATTTTCTTATACTTATACCTTGATTTGGAGTTAAATATTCCTCGGGTTATAGAATAATACTTTATCTTGTCCTTAATAAAAGGATGGGTACCGCGATATTGAAGTACAGATCTAAAGTGATGGTTGTTAAGTAATTGGGTTTGTGATATTTTGTAAAATACATATGCTTGGGACAAGGAAGATAAATCGTAATAAGTATTTGAATTATTACTAGGATTAGAAAAGTCCTTTTCTTTTTCTATAGTCGAAATAAAGTTCATTGTATGTTGATCTGTTTCATCAATTCCTTCTTGATTTCTTTCATCGTTGTAAATGGATTCATTGATAATTTTTTTTGTTGAAAGTTGTGCATTGACCTTCGAAATGCTAACCATACATAGCAGGATATCCATGTATATTTTTTCAATGAAAGATTTCATAAAATAATGTGATTTGCATATTAATCGAGTATTTATTCTTTTGAATATCCGCCAAATATCTTTCTTTAATTCTGGTCTTTTATCATCATAGGCTGGAACTTTTTTTTTCTTTTCTTTTGCGATTTCTTCTATTTGATTCCTGATTATGATTGTCTTATCAGCAAGATCTTTCATTTCATTTTCTATGAATAAAAAATTTGTCCAATTCATAGATTGAATTTGCATGGTCGATTCAGGAATAATCTTATTATTATCTTTTGAATCTTTTGCATTTTCATTTGGTTCATATACTTTCACCTTCTTGAATTCAAATAAATAAATTGGGTTTACTTTTTCAAGTTTATTCATTATTCGTTTTAGAACTGGAAAAATTTGGATAACCCATGGTTTTGAAACTTTTACTTTTAGAGGTAGAAAATAATTCTTTTTCACTTTTCGAATATTTTTTTTTAGTTCTTTATATATGGGTTCAAAAAAAGAAGGTAGGGTTCGGGCAGGACCAAAAGGAAGTTCTGTTTCCGTTCCCCAAACTGTTAAAAAACTAGAATTTTCTTGTTTTACTTTTTTTTTCATTGGATCTCCATGATGAGATCGTAGTTTAGATCT